TATGATATATCGGTCATATCATTGTAGCAACCGGAATCTTTTTTGCATAAACAAAAGAAAAATCAATCTGATTCTAAGTTGTGAAGCGAAATAAAGAAGAAAGATGTGGATAAATGGAAGGGTGAGAGAAAGAGAGAAAAAGAATACCAATGATATAATTCCAATATGTACGGTCTATGAATCATCTCATAAAATAAAAGGCAGTGTAATAAAGCATCAATACCGATTCATCCATAATTAAACGAATCCGCTCATAGAATAAAAAAATGAAGAGCTTCGAGCCAATAAAGACTGAGAAAATTGACTCAACAACAAATTTCATTACGAGCTCCATTGTAGAATTCAGACCTAACCATTAAGAAAGAAGCGATGGGAACGACGGAACCTGTGAATCCGATTTTATTGAAAACGAATCTACTGATTCATTGATCGGGATGGCGGAACGAACCGGAGACCAATTCATCTATTCGGAAAAGTCATGAGCTAACCCTACAACTGAAATAGAGATTGAAAGAGTAAATATTCGCCCGCGAAAACCTTATTTTGTTTTTTGGATTGCTAAATTTGGGTCAATCCAATACGATAAACGGCAAAACAAAATAAAAATTCGTTATAACATTATAAAAACCAATACAATATTATCTATAAATAAAATAGAAATAGTTATTTAATATGCTTACTTATCTATACAAACAAGATATACAAATTACTAATAAATTTGATATAGATTAGATAAAATCCATGATTCAGCGTATTACTCATTAAATACATGTATATTTGAATTCAAATTCTATCTTAATTCAAATTTAATTTGAATCCTTTTATTCGCGAGGAGCTGGATGAGAAGAAACTCTCACGTCCGGTTCTGTAGTAGAGATGGAATTCAGAACCAACCATCAACTATAACCCCAAAAGAACCAGATTCCGTAAACAACATAGAGGAAGAATGAAGGGAATATCTTATCGAGGTAATCATATTTGTTTCGGTAAATATGCTCTTCAGGCACTTGAACCCGCTTGGATCACATCTAGGCAAATAGAAGCAGGTCGACGAGCAATGACACGAAATGCACGTCGTGGTGGAAAAATATGGGTACGTATATTTCCAGACAAACCGGTTACAGTAAGACCCGCAGAAACGCGTATGGGTTCGGGGAAAGGATCCCCTGAATATTGGGTAGCTGTTGTTAAACCAGGTCGAATACTTTATGAAATGGGTGGAGTAACAGAAAATATAGCCAGAAAGGCTATTTCAATAGCAGCGTCCAAAATGCCTATACGAACTCAATTCATTATTTCTGTATAAAAATGGAGAATCAAAGGAAATAGGTCTTGGGATTAAAAAAAACAATAGCGGACGCAGGTTTCTTTTTTTTTGGACAAACAATATTTCTTTTTTTTTCTTCGCCCTTTGCATTGAAAGAACAGATAAAAAAAAATGATATGATTCAACCTCAGACCCATTTGAATGTAGCGGATAACAGCGGGGCTCGAGAATTGATGTGTATTCGAATCATAGGAGCTAGCAATCGTCGATATGCTCATATTGGTGACGTTATTGTTGCTGTGATCAAAGAAGCAGTGCCAAATATGCCCCTAGAAAGATCAGAAGTGGTCAGAGCTGTAATTGTACGGACTTGTAAAGAACTCAAACGTGACAACGGTATGATAATACGATATGATGACAATGCTGCAGTTGTCATTGATCAAGAAGGAAATCCAAAAGGAACTCGGGTTTTTGGTGCGATTGCCCGGGAATTGAGACAGTTAAATTTTACTAAAATAGTTTCACTAGCTCCCGAGGTATTATAAAATGAGACCATGATATGGTTATAGTGGGGTATTTGAAAGAAATAGATTAAGATTAATTAGTAGATTGTGTCTCACGCATATACCTTTCAAAATTCATATTCATAAACAAATTAAGTAAAAAAAAAAAAACAAGAAAAACATGTTGATTATATCAAAATTTGGAGGCACCAATAATTTTAATTCATCATGGGTAGGGATACTATTGCTGACATAATAACCTCTATACGAAATGCTGATATGGATAGAAAAAGAGTGGTTCGAATAGCATCTACTAATATCACTGAAAATATTGTTAAAATACTTTTACGAGAGGGTTTTATCGAAAACGTGAGAAAACATCGAGAAAACAACAAATATTTTTTGGTTTTAACCCTACGACATCGAAGGAATAGGAAAAGGCCTTATAGAAACATTTTAAATTTAAAACGGATCAGTCGACCTGGTCTACGAATCTATTCTAACTATCAACGAATTCCTAGAATTTTAGGCGGGATAGGGATTGTAATTCTTTCTACTTCTCGAGGTATAATGACAGATCGAGAGGCTCGACTAGAAAGAATCGGCGGAGAAATTTTGTGTTATATATGGTAATCCTTTTAATATCCGAATTGGATCCGAAACTTCCTATTTGTGAAAAAAAGAAGAAAAGGGGCGAGTTGTCTAATATCGTTCCTCCTCCATTAGTTGA